AATAAGATGGCTGAGGAGATAGGCGGTAAATTGTAAATTTTCTAACAAGTGTAAACTTTCTTATTAGGTTCTATAGTAAAATAAATAACGTTGGATTGCAAATTCAAAGATGTGCTGGACACTAGAACTTAAGATCTAAAAGGTTAACTTTTTTTTTAAGCTTTGAAGGCTTTTAGTTTATAAATAACTTAAAATCTTAAAAAAGTATAAATGCTATGGGGATAAATAAGCCAATACTATTAAAGAAAACAATAAATGGTAGGAAGAAAGAGGTGGAGAATGTTGGGAGGGATTTTAGATTATATGAAGGGATTGGAATAATAGAGAGGATAAAAGGAATTAAGATGCGGAGATAAAAGTATAGAGTGATTAGAGCGGATGAGAGGAGAAAAAGTAATAAAATATATATGTTGTTTGTTAATATAGCTTGAATTATTATTCATTTAGGAATGAATCCTGTAAATGGAGGAAGACCTCCTAATGATAAAAGTCTAAGTGGGATGGAAAGAGATGAGAATAAATTTGAGTGTCTAAAAGTTAGTAAATCAGAGATTGAAAATAATTGGAAGGTGTGGAGAAAGAAAACTACAGACGAGGAAATAATAGTATAGAAAAAAAAGTATGTAATCCATAGGGAGTCATTAATAGTTAGGGCCACTAATATTCAGGATATGTGATTAATTGAGGAAAAAGCTATAATTTTCCGTAATTTTATGGTATTTAGGCCACCAAGGGCACCTATATAAGCAGATAAGATTGCCGATAGAAGAATAATTTGAGTAATTATGGGAGATAATGTGAGGTATGAAATAAGAAATATAGGGGCTAGTTTTTGAATGGTTATTAGAATGATTGTCTGGAGTCATGATAAGCCTTCTATAATTTGTGGGAATCAGAAGTGGAAAGGGGCGGCTCCTAATTTAAGAAGAAGGGCGGTTATAATAATTGTAAAGGTAAAGTTAGATGCATGTATAATTAAACATCTAGAAAGAATAATTAAAGTTGATGCGAGAGCTTGAATTAGGAAATATTTTAAAGCAGCTTCAGAGTAATAAGAGTTTATTTTGGATGCAATGAGGGGAATAAATGATATAAGATTTAGTTCGAGACCAATTCAAGCTCCGAATCAGGATGTGGAGGATACGGATAGGATCGTTCCTAAAATTAAAGATAAGAAAAAAAAAATAGAAGAAATAGGAAAAATCACTTAAAAGAGAGAGGTTTGACTTTCATTTATGGGGTATGAACCCATTAGCTTATTTAGCTTATCTTTTAAAAGTGGAAATTATATGAATATAGGTGTATGTGGCATAAAAAGCTTTGATTTTTTGGGAAATGGTGGAAATCCATTATATTCATAACATAGGTAATAAAATTACATGATTAGCTCTATCAAAGCTATCCTTTTAAAGTCAGGCACTATGTTTTGGTAAGAAAGAATAAGAGAATAAAATGGTAAAGAAAGATTTTAAAAAGTAAAAATAAAATTAAGAAAGAAAAAATGAAAATAAAAAGGTTTAGAAGTTGTAAATAATTCTTAATTTTTTAATTAGATCATAAAATTTAATAATATAATAGTAAATAAAATATAATAATATTAGAGGAGAGACAAGATGTAGCTGAAAGATGTTAGCGTTCCACTTACAATGGAAAGGTAGACCAGTAAATTAGAGGTTCATCTTGAAGAGGAAAGATAAATAGGAGCTTGTAAACTAGTTGAGATATGACTGTTAAGTGATTAAGGTGAATGTAATATGTAAAACGTATTTAAGTAATGTATATATATACATTTTTTTTAAATATAATTATACTCCGAGAACGATTATATTTACCTATGTAGAGAGTGGGATAACGTGACCGAACGTTATCCCACTTTTCAGTTTAATAAATCTGATATAGGGAATAATATTCATTTTAGGAAACTTTGGTAATCTTATAAGCTCTTTATAATTTTTAAGATAATTTTTTATATCTAGTAAGTAGAATCCTATGGTGTTTACTCCTTTCCGCCTAAAGGAAATTAGGGAGTAGACACCATAGGATTCTACTTGGGGGGATTTTGGATTGCAGGTTATAATGGTATGAGTAGAAATTATAAATATTTAATTTTAATATAATGGGTTTTATTGAAGATAGGGAAATCAATTTAAAACTTAATGTTTATAAGTGCTTGTTATGTAGAGATACTCTATTATGAATATATATGGATGCTTTAATTATATATTTCTTCTGAGATAAGTGTGGAACTGAATATTATTGGTGTTTTGGTAAGTATATTTATATTAATTCTTGATATATATATATATAGTTATTATATAAGGGGTTTCAACTTCGTTCTTAAATTATTAAATATAAGTAACATTGTTTAAAGCAGGAGATAAGGTGTAAACTTTTTCTCAAAGTTTGATTCTTTCTTTAATTCTTATAATATTATTGAAATTGTATGAAAATTGTTGTATGTAGTGATTAGTGTTTGATACTTTAAGTCATGTAAGAGTTTATTACTATAACATTATGAATTCTCAGCATAGAAAATTAAATAATTTACAAATGTAGGATTTAGCAATTAATTGAAATCTGATTAAATATTGTGCCAGCAGTCGCGGTTAGACTTTAAGGTTAAGTAAGTAGATATTGGGATTAAGTTATACGATAGAGGTAAAAACAGAGATTGAGAGAATAAAAGGTGAAATTAAGTTATTCTTATTAATTACATTAATTACTTGAGTTGAAGCTGAGGATTATTAGAGATAAACTAGGATTAGATACCCTATTATACTAATAAATATTAATAAACCTGAATTATTAATAGATATTGTCTTTAAACTTGAAGAATTTGGCGGTGATTTAATCTTGTTAGAGGAATCTGTTTTTGAATCGATACACCACGTTAAATTTCACTCATTTTATTTGGTCTATATACCGTCATTAACAGATAATTTTAAAAGAAATTGAATTATTAAGGTTTATTTATAAATAAATTAAATTAGATCAAGGTGTAGCTTATAAATGAGTTAAAATGGATTACAATAAAATATATTTATTACGGAATAGAAGGGTAAGAGAGTTCTATAAAGGAGGATTTAATTGTAATTGAGGTTTAATAAGCCTGTAAGACATAAGCACTAAATCATGTACATATCGCCCGTCGCTCTCATTATAAAGATGAGATAAGTCGTAACATAGTAGATTTATCGGAAGATAAATCTAGTTTGAATTATAGGTAAATAAATGAATAATGATTTATTAATTTGTAGAAAATTATCTATTGAAAATTAAATAATGTAATAGAGTTTAGAATAGGGGATAAAACACTTCAATGTAAGAGGCAGCTAATAGAAATTCCTATTATTGTAAGTGTTGTTTGTAAGGTAAGAAGAGGATTTAAGTGTGAAAATCAATTTTAATGAGAGTATATGTTATTGAAATTAAATATAAACGATAGTTTAAAGTACTGTGAAGGAACCTTGGAAGAAAAAATTAAAAATATAAATAGAAGTTATATAAAAATGTACCTTGTGTATTAGGGGTAATTAAAATTGACTAAATAGGTAATGGAAATCTCGAAATAAAAACAGTTAATTTTATAATGAGTTTTTATAGCAAAAAAATTTTTAATGTAAAATTAAAGACGAAATGTTAGACGAGTTTTATTATATCTGGTTTTTCAAGAAATGAATTTAATTCAAGCTTAAAAGTAAAAGAAATTTAGGTAAAGGAGTAGGAGGGAATAGCTTCTTATTCAAAAATTTAAATTATAATAGTTAAATAAAATATAAGACTTTAAATTAGGCTTAGAAGTAGCTATAATAACAAAGTGTTTAAACTAAGGAGAGATGTAATAAATTATTTATTTTAACTTTAGTAAAGTATTGGGAAGTAGTCCAAGATATAAAGTGTTTAGATATATTGATTTTATTAGTAAAGGGTAATGTAATGATACAATATTAAATTAATAAATAATTTTTAAAGGAATAAAGGGTATTGAAAAGGAATTCGGCAAATAGTTTCCTTGCCTGTTTATCAAAAACATGTCTATTTGAAGATAAAGATGGTCTAACCTGCTCACTGATAATATTATTAAAGAGCCGCGGTATATTGACCGTGCAAAGGTAGCATAATCATTAGGGGTTTAATTGGAACCTGGTATGAAGGGTTGGACAAAGGAAAAACTGTCTTTCTGATATAAGTTGAAATTTACTTTTAAGTGAAAAGGCTTAAATTAATCAAAGGGACGATAAGACCCTATAAAGCTTTATAAATAATTTAAATTTAATTGATTTATTAATTAAAGGTTGAATTTAACTATTTTATTTTGTTGGGGTGATGTGAGTATAAGTTATATTAACTGCTTAAAAGAAATTCTATCATAAAAGAGTCTATAGTGTAGATGATCCTTTATAAAGATTAAAAGACTAAGTTACTTTAGGGGTAACAGCGTTATTTCTTTTGAGAGTTCATATCGAAAAAGAAGATTGCGACCTCGATGTTGAATTAAAATGTCTATATAATGCAGTCGTTATAAGAGAGGGTCTGTTCGACCTTTAAAGTTTTACATGATTTGAGTTCAGACCGGCGTAAGCCAGGTCGGTTTCTATCTTTTGAGTGGAAAAAATTACTTTAGTACGAAAGGATTAAGTAATTTAAAGGTTTTAATGAAATGTAATGCTATTTTGGCAGAGAGTATGCTCTAGATTTAGGATCTAGTTAGATAGAGGAAGGTCTATAAATAGTAAAGTAATTATAGCTAATTATTTTGTGGTAACATTAATTGAGATTATTAATTATTTAGTATTGATTATTTGTGTCTTGGTTGGAGTGGCCTTTGTGACTTTACTTGAGCGAAAAATTTTGGGTTATATTCAGATTCGGAAGGGACCAAATAAAGTTGGATATATAGGAATATTACAACCATTTTCAGATGCTGTAAAATTATTTACTAAAGAGCAAACAATGCCTATTATGAGTAATTTTCTAGCTTATTATCTATCTCCAGTGTTTAGTTTATTTATTTCCTTAGTGGTATGGGTTAGTGTACCTTATGAAATTGGGTTAGTTAGTTTTAATATAAGAGTTTTATTTTTTTTTTGTTGTTTAAGAATAGGGGTGTATAGGACTATAATTGCAGGATGGGCTTCTAATTGTAAATATTCTCTTCTTGGGAGGCTACGGGCGGTAGCTCAGACAATTTCTTATGAAGTAAGATTAGCGTTGATTCTGTTGTCATTTATTGTTTTAGTAGGAGGGTTTAGGTTAGAGTTATTTTCTAAATATCAATCTAGATTATGATTTTTAATCATTTCTGTGCCATTAAGATTAATTTGATTTAGATCTTGTCTAGCTGAAACTAATCGCACGCCTTTTGATTTTGCAGAAGGGGAATCAGAATTGGTGTCCGGGTTTAATACTGAATACAGAAGGGGAGGATTTGCTTTAATTTTTATAGCAGAGTATGCGAGAATTTTATTTATAAGGGTTTTGTTTACTATTATCTTTTTAGGAAGAAGGCCATGTAGATTTAGGTTTTACTTAAAGTCTGTTATAATTGCTTTTGTTTTTGTCTGAGTTCGAGGAACTTTACCTCGGTTACGATATGATAAACTTATGTATTTAGCGTGAAAGAGGTTTTTACCAGTTTCTATTAACTATTTAGTGTTTTTTTTAGGATTGAAAATACTATGCTTTGTAAGTATGTTTGTATATAACTAAAATAATATGTTGAAGTCGACTGTTAAGGATTTTTTTCTTTTTTAATGTTTTCAAAACATTTGTTTTATATAAACTAAACAGTCATTTTAATAGTTTATCTCATCTTATGAGAAGAAGTGGATTAAAAATAAAGAAAGAGAAATATAAAATTGTTAGGATTTGGCCTGTTAAAATATAAGGATCTTCTACTGGGCGAGCTCCAATTCAAGTAAGGAGAACTAAAATAGAAATAAATAATCAAAATATAGTTTGATTAAAAGGGTAGAATGTAAGACTTCGAAATTGGGATACATGGGTGAATGGTAAAATGAATAAAATGGCGACAGAAACTACCAAGGCAATAACTCCTCCTAATTTGTTGGGAATTGACCGTAAAATAGCGTAAGCGAATAAGAAATATCATTCTGGTTGAATATGAGCGGGGGTGACTAAAGGGTTTGCTGGGATAAAGTTATCTGGGTCTCCTAGAAGATAAGGATCGAATAAAGAAATAAAAAGGAGAATTGAAAATATGATTACAAATCCTACAATATCTTTAAATGTAAAATAGGGGTGGAAGGGGATTTTATCAAGTTGACAGGAAATTCCAAGAGGGTTATTGCCACCAGTGTGATGTAAAAATAAAACGTGAATGAGAGAGGCTGCAATAATAGCAAATGGAAGAACAAAATGGAATGTAAAGAATCGAGTTAGAGTGGCATTATCTACTGAAAATCCACCTCAGATTCATTGTACCAGATCGGTGCCAATATAGGGGATGGCTGAGAAGAGATTTGTAATGACGGTTGCACCTCAGAAAGATATTTGTCCTCACGGTAGTACATAACCTAGAAAGGCTGTTGCTATAGTTAAAAACAAAATAACAACTCCCACTATTCAAGCATGGAAGATTATATATGATCCATAATAAATTCCTCGTCCAATATGTACATATAAACAAATGAAAAAAAACGAGGCTCCGTTGGCGTGTATAGTACGTAATAGTCATCCATAGTTTACATCTCGACAAATGTGAGCTACCCTGGAGAATGCTAAGTCAATATGGGCTGTATAATGTATAGCTAGAAATAATCCAGTGGCGATCTGGATAGCTAGGCATAAAAGAAGTAGAGAGCCAAAGTTTCAGAAAGTTGAAATATTTCTTGGCAGAGGCATATCCACTAACGCATTATTAACAATTTTAAATAAAGGGTGAAATTTACGTATAGGGGCTGTCATTAGTTTGATAGTCGCAAGGGTCCTTTAAATAAGTTAATAATCTTTACGATTACAATTAAGGTAAGAAGTAGGTACGAAATAAGAAATAAAGTGAATCACATTGAAGGAGAATTATAAATTCATCTAACGATAAAGGGTGTAGAGGTAGAATTGTTAATGGTTGACAAAGGAATAGAAGAAAAATTAGGAACAATAAGAGGGTCAATAAAAAGGAATCTTAGTGATAAAAAAAGAAGGAATATCGAATAAGCTAAAAAAGTTAATAGGGAAAATGAAAAAATTTCATTCGATGCTAATGAGGCTACATAAATAAATAGAACTAATATTCCTCCTAAGAAAATTATAAACAAAATATAAGAAAATCAGAATGAATAAGTGGAAATGCCAACAGTTAGGGATATAATAACAGTTTGAAGGAGTAAAGTGGCTCCTAAGGATAATGGATGAGAGAGACGAGTAAATAAAAAAGATAGAGTTAAGATTATAGGAATAGTAATTAATGTCATATCAGAGAATAGTTTAAGGTAAAATATTAGTTTTGGGAATTAAAGATAAAAGTGTTTTTCTCTGAAGTTTTAAGAAATATTATTTCATTTTTGATTTACAAGACCAAAGTTTTATTATAAACTATTAAAACTAATGATAAATTTTAGGTTAATTGGTGTATATTGTTCACTGTTTATAGTATTCTGTGGTCGAGAGACGAGTAAATAAAAAAGATAGAGTTAAGATTATAGGAATAGTAATTAATGTCATATCAGAGAATAGTTTAAGGTAAAATATTAGTTTTGGGAATTAAAGATAAAAGTGTTTTTCTCTGAAGTTTTAAGAAATATTATTTCATTTTTGATTTACAAGACCAAAGTTTTATTATAAACTATTAAAACTAATGATAAATTTTAGGTTAATTGGTGTATATTGTTCACTGTTTATAGTATTCTGTGGTCTTTGGAGGTTTGTAAGATATCATAAGCATTTACTTAATTCTTTATTAAGATTGGAATTTATAATATTAGGGGTATTTTGGTTATTGAGAATTCAAATAACTAGAGTGGGAAGAGAAATTTATTTTTCGTTGTTCTTTCTAACGTTAGCCGCGTGTGAGGGGGCTCTGGGATTATCATTGCTGGTATATGTAGTTCGTAGTCACGGAAATGATCGATTTAGAAGATTGAGAGTGTTGGAATGTTAAAATTTATTTTACCTTTAGTAGTATTGATAAAAATTAAAAAAGATTGAAATGTAGTGCAATTAGGGGTTTTATTTATAAGGTTTGTAACAGGAGTAAGATGTTGTTGTGACTTCTGAATTCGTGAATTAGGGTTTATGTTGGGAATAGATTATATTAGTTACATTATAGTTTATTTGAGATTTTGGATTATATCTTTAGTTATTCTATCTAGACAAAAGATTAAAAATTTGAAGAACTTTCATTCGAGGTTTATTATTGTGAGTTTATTGTTACTTTTATCTCTTGTTGTTACTTTTTCTTCTATAGATTATCTGTTGTTTTATATTAGGTTTGAAATGAGGCTAATTCCCACTTTAATTTTAATTTTGGGTTGAGGGTATCAGCCTGAGCGAATCCAAGCGGGAGTTTATATACTTTTTTATACATTAGCTTTTTCTCTACCTTTATTAGGATCTTTGCTTTTTTTGTTTTATAAAAGGGGCAGGTTAACTATTGTCCTTATAGAACCAGAGTCATATCTAAGATATGAGAATATAATTTGATATTTTTGCAGGGTTTGGGCCTTTTTAGTAAAGTTGCCTATATATATATTTCATTTATGGCTTCCAAAGGCTCATGTAGAGGCCCCAGTAGCAGGATCTATAATTTTGGCAGGAGTTTTATTGAAGTTAGGAGGATATGGGTTGATCCGGATTTTAGTTATTTTCCAATTAATTAGTGGAAGGTATTGTTGATTGTGAATAAGAGTGGGTTTAATTGGGGGAGCTTATATTAGATTTGTGTGTTTGCGTCAGGTTGATATAAAGTCTTTAATTGCATATTCTTCGGTAGCTCACATAAGGTTAGTGTTATGCGGTCTGATGAATTTAAGCATGTGGGGGCTAAGAGGAGGAGTAATTGTGATAGTTGGACATGGTTTGTGTTCTTCGGGTTTGTTTTGTTTGGCAAATATCGTGTATGAACGAGTTAGTAGACGTAGGTTAGTGGTTGGTAAAGGTTTATTATCATTTATACCGAGTATGGGTCTATGATGGTTTTTATTAAGAGTAAGTAATATAGCGAGACCACCTTCTTTAAATTTATTAGGGGAGATTAGATTGATTATTAGAGTTTTAAGGTGAAGAAAAATTAGGGTTGTAGGGTTAAGATTGCTGTCTTTTTTTAGGGCTGCTTATACATTATATATATATAGATTAAGACAACATGGCTTATTTTTTAATAGGTTATTTTCCTGCTGTTCTGGGAAGGTACAAGAGTATTTAATTTTATTTATACATTGATTTCCTTTAAATGTTTTAATTTTAAATAGTAAAGTACTTTTAATTTAGTCTTTTAATATAAAAGGGTATACACTTTGAATATATATATATATATATGAAAGAATGATTTGAAAGTTTTTTATACATGAAGTCAGAATAATTAGATTAGGGTTAGGTTCAATTTATTGCGTGAGAATAGCAGGTTTGAGATTAATGAAAGAAAGAATGGATGTTGTTGAGTGAGAGTTGATAAGATTAAATTCGTCGGAAATTGTCTTTACTTTTGTTTTTGATTGGATTAGATTACTATTTGTGGGATTTGTTTTTTTAATTTCTAGAAGGGTTCTTTATTATAGAGGAAGGTATATATTTGGAGATAAAAGGTTTAATCGATTTATATATCTTGTTTTAGCCTTTGTAGCTTCAATAGGAATAATAGTAATAAGACCTAATTTAATTAGTATTTTGTTAGGGTGGGACGGACTGGGCTTGGTTTCGTATGCTTTAGTTATTTATTATCAGAATGAAAAGTCGGCTAATGCGGGTATACTAACTGTTCTATCAAATCGAGTAGGTGATGTAGCAATTTTAATAAGAATTGGGTTAATAAGGAGGTTAGGAGGATGAAATTTTTTTGTTTATAGAACTTATATAGGAGAAGAGTGAGAGATATTAAAGTGTTTTTTAGTATTAGCTGCTATAACTAAGAGAGCTCAAATTCCTTTTTCTGCGTGATTGCCAGCTGCAATAGCAGCTCCAACACCAGTTTCTGCGTTAGTACATTCTTCAACTTTGGTGACGGCGGGAGTTTATTTGATAATTCGATTTAGTTCAGCATTAGAGGGGACTAAAATTCAGAGAGGGTTATTAATTATTTCTTGTTTAACTATGTTTATAGCAGGGTTAGGAGCAAATTTTGAGTATGATTTAAAAAAAATTATTGCTTTATCTACTTTAAGGCAGTTGGGAGTAATGTTGAGGATTCTTGCCTTAGGTTACCCTAAATTAGCATTTTTTCATCTTTTAAGTCATGCATTATTTAAGGCGTTACTTTTCATATGTGCTGGGGTAGTAATTCATAGGGTAGGAGATTATCAGGATATTCGTTATATAGGAAGATTGGTGTTGTATATACCTTTAAGAGTATCTTATATAACGATTGCTAATTTAGCTTTATGCGGGTTTCCTTTTTTAGCAGGATTCTATTCCAAAGATTTAATTTTAGAAGTGGCGTTTATAAGGTGGATTAATTTTGTTGCTTTGTTATTGTTTGTATTGGCGACGGGACTTACTGTGATGTATACTGCTCGGTTGATTTATTATAGTCTTAGTGGTAGATTTAATTTAAGTTCGTTCCATAATGTTAGAGATGAAGATAGGATTATAGTAAATTCAATGAGAATATTAGGGTTAGGTGCTATTTTCGGGGGCGCTCTTTTATCATGACTTGTATTTCCTGATCCTTCTATAATTTGTTTAAGAAATTTTATAAAAAGGCTTGTTATATTAATTAGAGTCTTAGGGTGTTTAATTGGGTACTTACTTAATATAATGAGGAGCATTCATAAGTTAATAAGATTAAAAAATTATGAGTTTGTTGTAATAGCTGGCTCTATATGATTTATACCTTTTTTAAGATCTTTAAAAACTAGTAAACTAAGATTAAATTTAGGGGGAATTTTACAAAAAGTTGGTGACAAGGGGTGATATGAGCATTTTGGCGGGCAAGGGGGATTTTACTTCTTTTCTAGATTGTTTATAGTGTTAAATAATTTTCATATAAATAGGGTCAAGGTGTTTATGAAAGTATTCTTAATTAGGATTATTCTTATTATGTTTATGTTTGTATAATTTACATAATTTATGAATAGAATGTTGCACTGAAGATGCAAATGAGGTCGCGGATCTGTAAATAAACTTAAATAGTTTAAAAAAAATGTAAACTTGTGGTGTTTGAGATATAGATTAACTATTTTAAGTATAATAGATTATAATTTCCAGAACAAATAATTCAGTTTTATAATGAAAATATAATGTGTTAAATTACACCATGAAAACTAAGGAATATAAACGGAATCGAACCGCTTAAAGTAAAATTAGAAGTTTTATTTTTGGTCTTAATATTCCTAGAATCTTGCTAGGAACTTTAATGTTCAATTGTATCATTAACAGTGATAAGCCTCTATTTGGCTTCTAACAATAATTAGAGGCTAAAGGGCCAATGTTTAGGTCGAAACTAAATGCAATAATTCGCTTTCTAATTAAAGCTAGTTTTAGAAAAACTCCTTATGAATGCAACTCATATGTCATAAATTGACTATAGCCTTATTATGAAGACCAGTCTAAAGCTCCCTGTTTTCATTCATAGTACAAACCTAATAGGAGAATAATAAGAAATATAATTGAAGTAGAAATGTAAGAAAAAATATTTGAAATATTCGAAATTGAGGCAATAGGGAGAAGGAGGGTAATCTCTACATCAAAAATTAGAAAAATTACTGCAATTAAGAAGAATCGAAGTGAAAAAGGTAAACGAGCGGATCCTTTAGGGTCAAATCCACATTCATATGGAGAGTTTTTCTCACGATCTAAGATTGTTTTTTTAGATAAAATTGAAGCTAAGATTATTACGATAACAGCAATAATAAATGTAATTAAAGAAATAGATAGTAAAGTTAGAATTATTTACTCTAGAGAAATCTAGACTTTTTGATTGGAAGTCAAATGTACTATTATACTAAGTAAATTAACCCCCTCATCAGTAGATAAATACATATAAGAACAATCATACAACATCTACAAAGTGTCAATATCAGGCAGCGGCTTCAAATCCTACATGATGAAATGAAGAAAAATGGCAGTTAAAAAGACGGATAAAGCAGATAAAGAGGAAAGAAGTTCCAATGATGACATGTAATCCATGAAAACCAGTAGCTACAAAAAAAGTAGATCCGAATACTGAGTCTGCAATGGTAAATGAGGCTTCAATATATTCAAATGCTTGAAGTATAGTGAAATAGACACCAAGAATAATAGTAAGCGCTAATCTTTGAATTGCCTGGGAGTGATTAGATTCTATAATTGCATGATGAGCTCACGTTACTGTGGCCCCAGAGGATAAAAGAATGGTTGTATTTAGTAACGGAATTTGGAATGGATTAAATGGCTGGATTCCTAATGGTGGTCAATATATTCCAATTTCAATAGTAGGAGATAATCTTCTATGAAAAAATGCTCAGAAGAAGGAGAAGAAAAATAAAACTTCGGATAAAATAAACAGAATTATCCCTCAACGAAGGCCGGTAGTGACTACAGAGGTGTGAAGGCCTTGATAAGTTCCTTCACGTGTGATATCTCGTCATCATTGGATTATGGTCAAGATAGTGGCAAGTAGACTTAATAAAAGAAGATTTATATTGTACTGATGAAACCATTTAATTAATCCGGTAGTAAGTATTATTGCACTGATAGATCCTGTTAAAGGTCAAGGGCTTATATCTACTAAATGGTAAGGATGATGGCCGTGTAAAGATGACATTAGTTGATTTCTCTAGTATAAAGGGTACTTAAAACGGCGAATACATAAGATTGAATAATTGCTACAGCAGATTCAAGGATTAATAAAAGGATTTGAGAGAAAACTAAAATCGATAAAATAGATAGAGATAAAGAGGGACCGGTATTTCCTAGTAAAGTTAAAAGTAAATGACCAGCAATTATGTTTGCTGCCAGTCGCACTGCTAGGGTCCCTGGACGAATGACATTTCTAATGGTTTCAATAAGTACTATGAATGGTATAAGGACAAAAGGAGTTCCTTGTGGAACTAAATGAGCAAATATATGCTGGGTGTGATTTAGTCATCCAAAAATTATTAATGTAATTCAAAGGGGTAGAGACAAGGATAAAGTTATAACTATATGTCTAGATCTGGTGAATACATAAGGAAGGAGGCCTAAAAAATTATTGAACACAATTAAGCTAAATAAACTTACAAACAATATGGAGGTTCCAACATGAGATTGGGCTAAAAGAGCTTTAAATTCTTTATGAAGGGTCTGAATGATTTTACTTCATAATAAAGATCATCGAGATGGAGATGCTCAATATAAGTAGGGGATAAATATTAGACCTAATAATGTTGATATTCAGTTAATAGAAAGATTGAAAATTCTAGAAGAGGGTTCAAAAATTGAGAACAAGTTTGCTATAATTTTCAAGGTTTTTGTGTGGTATATTGTGAAGAAGAGAGAGAAGATATAATTTCAAATGGCTTAATAAAAAAATTAAGAACTAGAATTAATATTAGTCTTATTAAGAAGAAAAAATAAAGGTATAATCATAGCAGGGGGGCTATTTGTGGCATTAAGAAATATCTTGAAGATTACTCCTGCATGACAAGCAGGTATTATAAGTTAACTAATTCCTTCACCAGAAGTAGACGCAGAATACTATAATAGGTTTAAAAGACCTACACTTACTTTCAGTCATCGGGTGAATCTGAAGCAGATGAGATTCAATTAAGGAAAGCATCTGTAGATACACTTTCGATTACAATAGGTATAAATCTATGGTTAGCTCCACAGATTTCCGAACATTGACCGAAAAATAATCCAGGCCGGTTAATTAGAAATCTTGCTTGATTTAATCGGCCAGGAATAGCGTCAGCTTTAATACCTAAAGCTGGAATAGTTCAGGAGTGAATTACATCAGCGGCTCTTATGATAATTCGGATTTGGGTATTTATAGGAAGAACGGTCCGATTATCTACATCTAAGAGTCGAAAGCCAGGAGATTCTAGGTCATTAGAGGGGATTATATATGAATCAAATTCTAGATGCAAAAAGTCTGAATACTCATAACTTCAATATCACTGGTGTCCGATAGCTTTTAAAGTTATAGCGGGGGTATTAACTTCGTCTAGTAAATATAGGAGTCGTAAAGAAGGAAGAGCAATAAAGATAAGAATAATGGCTGGGACAGAAGTCCAGATTATTTCAATAGTTTGATGTTCTAATATATACCGGTTAATTAAGGAATTTGTTAGTACAGTAGATAGTATATAGCCAACAAAGGTGATAATTAGAATAAGGATTAATATAATATGATCATGGAAAAAAATTAATTGTTCTATAAGAGGGGATGCTCCGTCTTGGAAACCTAAATGAGTTCATGTTGCCATTAAAGAAAATATGTTGGTGGGTTCTAAAAGAAGAATTAAATCTTCCTAGTAGGAGCTTAAATCCTATACATCTATCTGTCATTTTAGAATCTAGTAATTAAAGGAATTTCTATGTATGAATGATCAGCAGGAGGGTAGTTATGATGTCACTCGATTGATGAAGGTAAGAATGGAGAGAATAAAACAGGGCGAGCTGAGGTTAAGGCTTCTCAAATAATAACCATAAATCCTAAGGCAGCAACAAAAGAAATTATTGAACCTATAGAGGATACAATATTTCATGTTGTATAAGCGTCTGGGTAGTCAGAGTAACGACGGGGTATTCCATTTAGTCCTAGGAAATGTTGAGGAAAGAAGGTTGTATTTACTCCGATAAATATAACGAAAAAGTGAATTTTTAGTCATTTTGGGTTTAGAGAAAGACCTGTAAAAAGAGAGAACCAGTGAGCAATTCCAGCGAAAATTCCGAATACAGCTCCTATAGATAATACATAATGGAAATGAGCAACTACATAGTAAGTATCGTGTAAGATAATATCAATTGAGGAGTTAGCTAAGACTACTCCTGTTAAACCTCCTACTGTGAAGAGGAAAATAAAACCAAGAGCTCATAAAAGAGACGGCCTATAGGAGATTTGTGTTCCGTGAAGGGTTCTTAATCATCTAAAAATTTTAATGCCAGTGGGCACGGCAATAATTATAGTTGCGGAAGTAAAGTAGGCTCGAGTGTCTACATCTATACCTACTGTAAATATGTGGTGAGCTCAGACAACAAATCCTAAAACACCAATAGCAAGCATAGCATAAATTATTCCAAGTGTCCCAAAGGATTCTTTTTTCCCTGATTCTTGGCTTACAATATGGGAAATTATACCAAAGGCAGGGAGAATTAAAATATAAACTTCTGGGTGTCCAAAGAATCAAAATAAATGTTGGTATAGAACAGGGTCTCCTCCCCCAGCAGGGTCAAAGAATGATGTATTTAAGTTACGATCAGTAAGGAGTATAGTAATAGCACCTGCTAAAACTGGAAGGGATAAGAGAAGAAGAATAGCGGTAATAAATACTGCTCATACAAATAGGGGTATTTGGTCTATTGTTATACCAAATGAGCGTATATTGATAACGGTGGTTATAAAATTTACAGCTCCTAAAATAGAGGATACTCCAGCTAAGTGAAGGGAGAAAATACCCATATCTACAGAGGCCCCTGCGTGGGCAATAGCGGCAGCTAAAGGAGGGTAGACAGTTCATCCAGTGCCCACTCCTCTTTCAACTATTCCTCTTATTAAGAGGAGAGTTAGTGATGGGGGGAGAAGTCAGAACCTTATATTATTTATCCGGGGGAAGGCTATATCAGGGGCTCCTAATATTAAGGGTACTAGTCAGTTACCGAAACCTCCAATTATAATTGGTATAACTATAAAGAAAATTATAACGAAAGCATGAGCAGTCACAACTACGTTATAAATTTGGTCGTTGCCAATAAGTGTACCTGGTTGACCAAGTTCAGCACGGATAATTAGTCTTAATGAGGTACCTACTATACCAGCTCAAGCTCCAAAAATAAAATATAGTGTACCAATATCTTTATGGTTAGTAGAAAAGAATCATCGTTGCAT